ATTGGAATTCATGTAGAAAAAAATTCTTTACTTTATTAGTTCGATCTATTACCAATCTATTTCTTTATTTTATTACTTGGTATGTTCTAGTTAATCTAATTAGTGAAATTTTTGTTCATATTGAAATGAATCGAGATTGATAAGGAGTTTGTTAATGATGCTCGAACATGTACTTATTTTGAGTGCCTATTTATTTTCTGTTGGTCTATATGGATTGATCACGAGTCGAAATATGGTTAGGGCTCTTATGTGTCTTGAACTTATATTAAATGCGGTTAATATCAATTTTGTAACATTTTCGGATTTTTTTGATAGGAAAAAAATTGATATATGATCAAAAACAGAAAGAAAAGAGAAAAAAATGATTTTTACACTCTACTCTAATTATTCTGTTTTTATTTTACAAAAAATTATTATAGAAAGTCTCTTGACCGAAATCCTTATGCTAAATTCGTAAATTCAGACAAAAAGAGTATTATAGTCAAAAAATTCTTCTTCATTCAATTGGGGTTTGAAATACTAAAGCTTTATTGCTTTATTTTTTTTTCACAATTCTATTCTTTTAGATTTCTAAAAGAATAGACTAGGAAAAATTTTATTTTCTAGATTCTAGATAATACATAGTAAATTAATACAAAAATTGAAACGTAAGAAGAATACCAGAAAAGATACGAAGAAATGCGCCCGCCGCCGAGAGATTTGATAGTCTCTCCTACAAAGAAATTCATAAGACCAACTCCGTTTGTAATTCCATCAACAACTTGTCGATCAAAAAAATGAGTGAATTCAGACACCCTTCTCATCCCCCCCGTTAAGTATGTTGCATAAAACGAGTCTATATAACCCCGCTTATATGACCAATCATATATGCTATTTTGTATCTTGTCAGCAAAAATTATCTTAAAATTTCTTTTAATAAAAGAATTAATTAAATCAAAATTTTTGAACGCTGAATAAGAAGGCTTATAGAAAAAAAATGCTATAATTATTCCAAGATAGGCTAGACTGACTGAGAACACCGCATCTTTCAAAAATTCAGACCAATCTAGTAAATTATTCGAATTTTGATGTAAAAGATTTAGAGAGGGGGTTAACCATTTGGATAAAATATCCAAATCAAGGCCGTTCAAAGGAATTCCGATGAATCCAACAAACAAAGTAAATAAGACTAATATAAGGATAGGAAATAATATAGTACTATCCGATTCATAAGGATATGACAAAGTTTTCTTCGTGCCAAAACGGGAAATAGTAAGAAACGAGTGGCTTAGATTTCTTGCATTTTCATCAATTTGATCTCTCTTCTTTGTAGAAAAATAAGCACTTTTATTTTTCTTCAGTATTAATAAAGTTAACAAATGAAAGTTTTTGTTAGTGACTTTAGAACCTTCTTTACCCCATAGAGAGATTGAATAGAGGGAAATATTTGTTTTTCCACTGAAATTTTGAAAATGAGCGTTTAAATGTCCTTCAAAAGTAAGTAAATAAATCCTAAACATATAAAATGCGGTTAATCCTGCCGTAGACCAAGCTATTAGTGCAAAAATTGGTGAATATAACCAACTATCATTAAGAATTTCATCTTTCGACCAAAAACAAGCAAGAGGTGGAATCCCACAAAGAGAAAGTGTACCTAATAAAAAAGCACTTTTGGTAATTGGTAAATGTTTTGTTAAACCTCCCATAAAGACCATATTTTGACTTTTAGTTGGAGAATAACCAACAATAGTTTGCATTGAATGAATAACAGAACCAGATCCTAAAAACAATAATGCTTTCGAATAAGCATGAGTAATCAAATGAAATAAGGCACTTCGATAAGACCCCATACCTAGAGCTAACATCATATAACCCAACTGAGACATTGTGGAATAGGCTAAACCCCTCTTAATATCGTTTTGAGCAAGAGCTAAAGTAGCTCCAAACAATATTGTGATGATCCCTATTAACGATATGAAATTCATTATATGTGGTATGATAATGAAAAGCGGTAAAAATCGAGCTACAAGGAAAATTCCTGCTGCTACCATAGTAGCGGCATGTATAAGAGCCGAAATAGGAGTCGGTCCTTCCATCGCATCCGGTAACCATACATGAAGGGGAAATTGTGCCGATTTCGAAACTGCACCAGAAAATAATAAAACAGCGCACAAGGTAACAAATAACAAATTGAACTCATTGTTATACAAAAAGTTAGTAAATATTTGAAATAAATCTCGAAATTCAAAACTACCCGTTATCCAATAAAAACCCAAAATTCCCAATAATAAACCAAAATCCCCAACACGATTCGTTACAAAGGCTTTTTGACAAGCATTTGCTGCAACAGGGCGTGTAAACCAAAATCCGATTAATAGATAGGAACACATTCCTACTAATTCCCAAAAAATATAAATTTGTATCAAATTCGAACTAGTAACTAATCCCAACATGGAAGTACTGAAAAAACTCATATAAGCAAAAAATCTTAAATATCCCCGATCATGAAACATATAATTATCACTATAAATAAGAATCAAAATTCCAACAGTAGTGATTAATATTGACATAATAGAAGTAAGCGGATCGATTAAGTAGCCGAATTCTAAAGAAAAATCATTATTGATAATCCAAGACCAGACATATTGATAGATAGCACTATTATTTAGTTGCTGAATAGCAAAATGGATTGAAAAAATCATGACTATACTTAATACTAAAACACTTTGAAACGCCCACATACGACGAAGACTTTTTGTTGCCGACGGAAAAAGAAGAAGTCCTACCCCAATTAATATAGGAACTGAAAGTGGAAGGAAAGGTATTATCCATGCATATTGATATGTATGTTCCATAAAAAATAAAGAGTTTGTTAGTCGTAATTAATTGCTTCCGATTAATTGGACCCACCCCTTCAAAAGGGGTCAATAAAAAAAATCCAAATATGCACTAACTTAAAGAAAAATGTAGGATTTGATACTCGTACTTAATTCTGAGTTTTTTTAATAGTTAAAATAGTCAACTCAAGAAGTGACAATTGGTCAAATACTATGACTAAGTTCCACAAAAAAGAGAATACTTATTTATTTGAAATCAATTCGTGTTTTTAAAATATATGAATCAATTTAGGACGAGAGCGAAAATGAAAATAGCAACTTTTCAAAAAATGGGTTTTCGTATAGCAAGCATCGGAAATCAAAATAAAAAGTGCTTGATTTTCATATAAATCGTGGGATTCACTAATGTTATCGACTTACTAACTCGTCATTTTCATTTTAGTTAATAGATTTCAAAGTAGTAACTAATTCCTTATCAGATTTATTATTATTATTTTTCAATTTGAGAGTCTTTTCTTTATTAGAAATCGTTAGAAGATCTGAGTATATATATATAAACGTTATTATTTATTTGTAAAGTTTATTATATATTTTATTATATATATAGTGAGAAAGGAGAAAACGATGTATCCGTTTCCATAACAGATAAATTCCTAATTTCATTTCAATTTCAAAATTTTGAATCGGATTCGTTCGACCAGTTACTATTCAACTTGTTATTACACAAAAGTTGTCTTTTAAAATACTTCCTTCCATTTTTTTACATGGAAATGAAGGATCCACTGCCAATAAGCGCCGGCGATAGGGCTTGTCGATTTTTTTTGAGTTCCACGAATTTCATTAATAGATCATAGATGATTATAGAAATATATCAGAAAGAACAATAAATAAACGTACTACTAATCTCTAGAAATTGTTTGTTCGGCGAAGCGTTTTAAGATAGAAAAAAGATTTTTGAACACAAAAATTTTGACTCATTTTTCGAAAATTTTCATAGATTTCGATTGAGTTGTGATGAACCGACTAAGAGATTAACTAGATAATGAATAGTAAAAAAGGGTTGGTTTCAAACAATAGATGTCTTTCACATCCAACTAGAACAATGAGTAACCTCTTAATTTTGAAATGGCAGTTCCAAAAAAACGTACTTCTAGATCAAAAAAGCGTATTCGTAAAAATGTTTGGAAAAAGAAGGGATCTTCATCGGCGTTAAAAGCTTTGTCATTAGGAAAATCTCTTTCGACCGGCAAATCAAAAAGTTTTTTTATGCAACAAGCAAATAAGTCATAAAACGTTGTACTAATCGGAATCAATTTGACTTAAAAATTGGCTCAGTTCAGTGTTACTAAAAAATTCTGAATTACTATTCTCTCTTAGTTTCAACTCATCAATATGAACGAGACTCCGTTTTGGGATTATGATCTGTAAAAATGGGACATCCAGAATTTGTTAATTTAACAACTTTGAAGCAAAAAATAAGAAAAAACAAGGTTTTACCCTTTTTTTCGGACTAAATTTTTGATTGTGTTGGTGGGGAATCTTATTTTCCCCATCACCCTCTTTGTCATAATTCAAATGCTAATAAGTTTTTTCTTTATTTATAGAGATAGAGAATATCGATCGAAAATTAGAGATAATATCTTTAGAGATAATATCTAAAGTTCAAATTAACGAGAGAAACTTATAGATTCCATTTTGATAACTTTCTAGCTTCCTTTCTCTCGGAATTACTATCTAGTTCCCAGATCCGATCTTTTTTGATTTCAGCCCAACCGATAAAAGACGGCAACTGTTAGGCGATTATGTACGAACTGTGTTTTACTTTGAAAAAATTCAAAAAGGGTTTCTTTTCTATTCGGTAAGAAAATCCATTTTTCTTTCAAATTTATGAAATCTGTTAAATGCGAACTAAAAAAAATCAAAAATGAAAATTTTTTGGTTTGAATTCGATCCTTACCGCAAGGGTAGAACTGTCAAGTTACAAGAGTTTCATTTTCGAAGAGCATAAAAAAAGAATAAACTCCTAAGATGAAGAAAACAGGAATGAAAAGAAAATATGAAACTTCAAATCGATCTTTCAACTAACGGATATTTCTAAATTTCAATTAGTATTCAAAAACTTTTTCAGTGAATTGACTCTTTTAATCTCGACCATTGAATATAAATAGGCTATTATGGGTTTGAACGTGCCGCTATGGTGAAATCGGTAGACACGCTGCTCTTAGGAAGCAGTGCTAGAGCATCTCGGTTCGAGTCCGAGTAGCGGCATGCCGTCTTCTAAACAACAGACAATAATATTATAATGAATAATGAATTCAATTCCCGCTTTTAATTTTTTAATTCAATTTTTTATGATATTTTCAACCTTAGAGCATATATTAACTCATATTTCCTTTTCAATTGTTTCAATTGTAATTACAATTCGGTTGATAAATCTATTGGTCACGGAACTGCTAAAACTTTCTGATTTATCAGAAAAGGGCATCGTAACGACCTTTTTGTGTTTAACAGGAGTATTAGGCACTCGTTGGATTTCTTCCGGTCATTTTCCACTAAGTGATTTATACGAATCATTAATCTTTCTTTCGTGGAGTTTCTCCTTTATTCATATAGTCTCCTATTTTCAAAAAAATAAAAATTTAAATGCAATAACCGCTGCAAGTACGATTTTTACCCAAGGCTTTGCTACTTCAGGTATTGTAACTGAACTACAGAAATCGGGAATATTAGTCCCTGCGCTCCAATCTGAGTGGTTAATAATGCACGTAAGTATGATGATATTGAGCTATGCCGCTCTTCTGTGTGGATCATTATTATCTGTTGCATTTCTAGTCTTTACATTTCGCAACAAACGTACTTGGTTTTTCAAATTAATTGAGTCATTTTCATTTGACGAAATCCAATACCGCTCTGAAAGACGTAATATTTTAGAAAAGACTTCCTTTTTTTCTGGTACGAATTATTACAAGGCCCAATTAATTCAACAGTTGGATTTTTGGAGTTATCGTGTGATTAGTCTAGGATTTATTTTTTTAACTATTGGTATTCTTTCGGGAGCAGTATGGGCTAATGAAGCATGGGGATCCTATTGGAGTTGGGACCCAAAAGAAATTTGGGCCTTTATTACTTGGATAATATTTGCTATTTATTTACATACTCGAACAAATAAGAATTTCCCGGGTGCAAATTCCGCACTAGTGGCGACTCTAGGTTTTCTTATAATTTGGATATGCTATTTTGGCGTTAATCTATTAGGAATAGGACTACATAGTTATGGTTCATTTACATTAACGTCTAGCTAAATTCAAGAAAACTTTTTCCGAATCCAAACTAACTAGAGGGGTCTATAAAAAACTTTGTAACCAACGGCGTGAATCCAGTCTCAGTAGGAGTAGTGTAGTGATTCGCGCGGTTCTCGCAAAGACCGCGCATATCGGGTGAAAATGAGAGTTCCTTTTTTGACTTTATTTTCAAGACTAAAAAAAGTATTCTTTTTTCATGATACACCAAGCTTTGAAAAGTCTCTCATTTTTTATTTCGGAAAAATTGTTAAAAAAACTGAGATAAAATAACTTCAACCTTATCAACGGAGAGTGAAAGAACAAAGTCCGGGTATATCCCAATCCCTATTATAGGTAGAAAGATAGAGATTGAAATAAATAACTCGCGCGGTCCAAAATCAAACAGATAAGAATTAGGCGCATTAAATAACCTGTATCCGTAGAACATCTGGCGTAACATAGATAATGAATAAATAGGAGTTAATATCATTCCACTTGCCATTACAAAAATAAGTATGATTTTTGGCATTAAAAGATATTTTTTACTGGTAATTAGTCCCCACAATACTATTAATTCTGCAAAAAAACCACTCATACCTGGTAATGCAAGGGAGCCCATAGAAAAGCTACCGAACATCGTAAATATTTTTGGCATTGGGATAGCTACACCGCCCATTTCGTCTAGATAAACAACACGTATTCGATCATAACTTGTTCCTGCCAAGAAAAAAAGTGCTGCCCCAATAAATCCGTGAGAAATTATTTGAAAAATGGCTCCATTAAGTCCTGCGTCGGTTAGAGACCCAATTCCGATAAGTATCAAACCCATATGAGATACAGAAGAATAGGCGATTCTTTTTTTAAAATTACGTTGGCCAAAAGAAGTTAAAGCTGCATAAATTATTTGTATTGTGCCTATTATCATCAACCAGGGAGAAAAGATAGAATGAGCATGAGGTAATAATTCCATATTAATCCGAATCAATCCATATGCTCCCATTTTTAATAATATCCCGGCTAAAAGCATACAAGTACTGTAATGAGCTTCGCCGTGGGTATCGGGTAACCATGTATGTAGTGGGAGAATCGGCGATTTGACAGCAAAAGAAAGAAAAAATCCAATATAAAATATTATTTCCAAGGCCGCAGGATACGGGCGATTTATTAATGTTTCAAAATCTAATGTTGGTTCATTAGAACCATATAAACTAAGACCCATAACTCCCATTAATAGAAAAATAGAACCTCCCGCTGTGTACAAAATAAATTTTGTTGCGGAGTACATGCGTTTCTTTCCTCCCCACATGGATAAAAGGAGATAAACCGGAATTAATTCTAACTCCCACATAATGAAAAAAAGTAGAAGGTCGCGAGAAGAAAACGGCCCTATTTGCGCGCTATAC